GTGGATATCATTTGAAAATGAGTAGTTCAGACAGAATCGAACTTCTGATTGATCCGGGTACTTGGAATCCTATGGATGAAGATATGGTCTCTATGGATCCTATTGAATTTCATTCAGAGGAGGAAGCTTATAAAGATCGTATTGATTCTTATCAAATAAAGACAGGTTTAACTGAAGCTGTTCAAACAGGTATAGGTCAACTAAACGGTATTCCTGTAGCAATTGGGGTTATGGATTTTCAGTTTATGGGAGGTAGTATGGGATCTGTAGTAGGGGAAAAAATCACCCGGTTGATTGAGTATGCTGCCAATAAATTCATACCCCTTATTATAGTATGTGCTTCCGGCGGGGCCCGCATGCAAGAAGGAAGCTTGAGCTTAATGCAAATGGCTAAAATCTCGTCTGTTTTATATGATTATCAATCAAATAAAAAGTTATTCTATGTATCAATCCTTACATCTCCTACTACTGGTGGGGTGACAGCCAGCTTCGGTATGTTGGGGGATATCATTATTGCCGAACCTAACGCCTACATTGCATTTGCGGGTAAAAGAGTGATTGAACAAACATTGAATAAGACAGTACCTGAAGGTTCACAAGCAGCCGAATTTTTATTCCATAAGGGTTTATTCGATCCAATCGTACCACGTAATCTTTTAAAAGGCGTTCTAAGTGAGTTATTTCAGCTGCATGCTTTTTTTCCTTTGAATCAAAATAAAGTCGAGGATTAAGGTCCATTTTTTTTATTTGTGTCAAAAAATCTTTTGTTTTTTTGTTTATTGGAATCAAAGTAAAAACCAGAGAATGGGGGTTTTTGGTTGGCAACACCCTAATTTTGGAATAAGAAAAAGAATTTTAAAATGTGAATAATTAGGAAAACTCGATCAACAAGATAAAAGAACGACTTCTTCCTTTTTCTTCTGTGAAATTAGTCAAATAAAAAAAAAGGCATGTTCCCTTCTTACACTTACATATGTATAGAATTCGAATTAAAAAATAGCTTTTTGCATCTTTCGATATTTTCTGGGAATCTTTATTAAAAATACCTCTTGGATCAGACTCTAACGAATCCTTTGGAAATTGAGTTTATAAGAAATCTTCTATTTTCTTGAATTAGTAGAAGCAAAAGAAAGAAAAAAAGATGAAGAATAAGAAAATAAAGTCGATTATCATATATTATATGTAGAAAGCTAATTTATTTTTTAGTTCTACATTCCTTGTACTTATTATATACTATACTCCTTCTATAGAATTCTAATTAATTAATTAATATAATAACAACAAAAAAATATAACAAACAGGTACAATTACAATATTGTAAATCGAGGTACCCATTCTATGACAACTATGAACTTTCCATCTATTTTGGTGCCTTTAGTAGGCCTAGTATTTCCGGCAATTGCAATAGCTTCTTTATTTCTTTATGTTCAAAAAAATAAGATTGTTTAGATCTTCTTCTTTTTCAAGACTTAGACTTGAATCATAACACAGATATCTATTTAGCGGGATGGTATGCCACGCGATTTCTTCCGAACATAAATGAAAGAGCCCTTATGTATGTGGAAAGAGGACTACATAGGGGTCGATGTTATTATTTTGATCTAACTAAAAATGAAAATAGAAATAAATATTTAAATAAAAAGAAAAGTAAAAGTGAAACACATCCGACATCAGAATAGGACTAGTTGATGAGAGTTACATCGGAAACAAGACAGAGTAAGGAAAGTACAATTCATTTTGGGTATTCTTTCAATTCAAATTAAATGCAATCAGATCTAGTATGAATTGGCGATCAGAACGTATATGGGTAGAACTTATAACGGGATCTCGAAAAATAAGTAATTTCTGCTGGGCCTTTATCCTTTTTTTAGGTTCATTAGGATTCTTATTGGTTGGAATTTCCAGCTATCTTGGTAGAAATTTGATATCTTTATTTCCCTCCCAGCAAATTCTTTTTTTTCCACAAGGAATCGTGATGTCTTTCTATGGGATCGCGGGCCTCTTTATTAGCTCATATTTATGGTGTGCAATTTCGTGGAATGTAGGTAGTGGTTATGATCGATTCGATAGAAAAGAAGGAATAGTCTGTATTTTTCGTTGGGGATTCCCTGGAAAAAACCGTCGCATCTTCTTCCGATTTCTTATAAACGATATTCAGTCTATTAGAATAGAACTTAAAGAGGGTATTTATACTCGTCGTGTCCTTTATTTGGAAACCAGAGGCCAGGGAGCCATTCCTTTGACTCGTACTGATGAGAATTTGACTCCACGAGAAATTGAACAAAAAGCTGCTGAATTGGCCTATTTCTTGCGTGTACCAATTGAAGTATTTTGAAAAATAAAGTCGCTCTGCCGTGTATTCATCGAAAGGAAGGAATTGATTTGCTTCGACTTGGATCAATTGCAATATCCGGAAACACTCTTTTTTTTTATCATTTCTTCATTCAAATTCAAAGTGGACTTTTTGTCTATTTCTGTATTCTTTCAAGATTCAAGGACTAATTATTAAATCACAAAAAAACAAAAAATAGATTCATGGATTCGATACATTGGAATAGAATTCATGTTTGATAGAAATATTAGATCGCATAAAGTCGACGAACGCGACGGGTTCATTAACAATTTATAGATGAAAAAAAAAATGAAAAAAAAGAAAGCATTTATTTCTTTTCTATATCTTGTATCTATAGTATTCTTACCCTGGTGGATCTCTCTATCATTTCAAAAAAGTCTGGAATCTTGGGTTACTAATTGGTGGAATACTAAACAATCTGAAACTTTTTTGAATGCTATTCAAGAAAAAAATCTTATAGAAAACTTCATCGAATTAGAGGAGCTCCGCTTGTTGGACGAAATGATAAAGGAATATCCGGAAACACATCTACAAAAGCTTCGTATAGGAATCCACAATGAAACGATTCAATTGATCAAGATGCATAATGAGGATTGTATCCATATTATTTTGCACTTCTCGACAAATTTAATCTGTTTCCTTATTCTAAGCGGTTATTCTATTCTGGCAAATAAAGAACTTATTCTTCTTAACTCTTGGGTTCAGGAATTCCTATATAACTTAAGTGACACAATAAAAGCTTTTTCTATTCTTTTATTAACTGATTTATGTATCGGATTTCACTCGCCCCATGGTTGGGAACTAATGATTGGCTCTATCTACAAAGATTTTGGATTTGCCCATAACGATCAAATTATATCTGGTCTTGTTTCCACTTTTCCAGTCATTCTAGATACAATCTTGAAATATTGGATTTTCCGTTATTTAAATCGTGTATCCCCATCACTTGTAGTGATTTATCATTCAATGAATGACTGAAAAGAATAAAAAAGGGTATACGAATCTAAATCCAATTCGAATTTAGAATTCGAATGTTTGTTACTTTGTACATAACCAAAGCATTCAAAATTGTACTTCCTCTTTATATTTCTACCCATCTAAGGCGGGGAGTTCCTCCCATATTCCAGTAATATTATTTCATAAAATTCAGTTTCGGTTAAAGTAAATAGCAGAATCGGGGATAGGGAACTATACTAGCAACCTACCCAATTTATTGTAGAAATTTTCGGAATCAATGATTGGACCATGCAAACTATAAATACCTTTTCTTGGATAAAAGAACAGATTACTCGATCCATTTCCATATCGCTCGTGATATATATAATCACTCGGTCATCCATTTCGAATGCATATCCCATTTTCGCACAGCAAGGTTATGAAAATCCACGAGAAGCGACTGGACGTATTGTATGTGCCAATTGCCATTTAGCTAATAAGCCTGTGGATATTGAGGTTCCACAAACGGTGCTTCCAGATACTGTATTTGAAGCAGTTGTTCGAATTCCTTATGATATGCAATTAAAACAAGTTCTTGCTAACGGCAAAAAAGGGGGTTTGAATGTGGGGGCTGTTCTTATTTTACCTGAGGGATTTGAATTAGCCCCACCCGATCGTATTTCTCCAGAGATGAAAGAAAAGATAGGCAATCTTTCTTTTCAGAGCTACCGCCCCAATAAAAAAAATATTCTTGTTATAGGTCCTGTTCCTGGGAAAAAATATAGTGAAATTACCTTTCCTATTCTTTCGCCGGACCCTGCCACTAAAAACGATGTTCACTTCTTAAAATATCCGATATATGTAGGGGGTAACAGAGGAAGGGGTCAGATTTATCCTGACGGAAGCAAGAGTAATAATACAGTTTATAATGCCACAGCAGCAGGTATAGTAAATAAAATTGTACGAAAAGAAAAGGGCGGATACGAAATAAACATAGCGGATGCCTCGGATGGACGTGAAGTGGTTGATATTATCCCTCCAGGACCAGAGCTTCTTGTTTCAGAGGGTGAATCCATCAAACTTGATCAACCATTAACGAGTAATCCTAATGTGGGTGGATTTGGTCAGGGAGACGCGGAAATAGTACTTCAAGACCCACTGCGCGTACAAGGTCTTTTGTTCTTCTTTGCATCTGTTATTTTGGCACAAATCTTTTTGGTTCTTAAAAAGAAACAGTTCGAGAAGGTTCAATTGTCCGAAATGAATTTCTAGATTCGTGTATTTATCAACATCAAGCTTGTAACAAGAACAAAATTCTTGTTGACAATTCTTTGACAATTTTGGATGATCAATAAATAAATAAATTATGAGAAGGTTGTTTTTGTTTGTTTCGACTTTTCTTATACATCTACGAGAAGTTTGGAATTACTTGTACTAGATTATTAGTTATAATATATATATATATTGGATTGCGAAAAAGACTCTTTGACTTTTTCCAATTGAAATTGGAATGATATCACGATCTATCATATGATAGATCGGATATTTCAATGTCATATAGTGTATCAAAAGTTTTCTAGTCGAGAATTCAATTCGACTAGATACTAGACTAAGCGGGGAATATAACGAAAAGAAAAATGAAGGGAACAAATGATTCTAGGGGGGATTCTTTGCCTTCCTGGTCTTCGACACACGACAAGGAATTTTACAC